AACAGGGTGCCTGATTAAAGGATTATCTTGATAGGATAAATTAAGTAATTATTTTCTATTACCCCTGTTAATATTACATTAAATAGAATTAAACTAAAACCTTTAGTATCAAAAACTAATGTGCATCTTACACCTTAATGTAATTTTAAAAAGGTAAGCTAATAAAGCTAATGGGTTCATACCCCATTTATAGAGGTACTAATCCTCTCCTTTTTAATGAACAACAACTCTATAAAACTTCTCTTCCTATCAACATTGTTGGTAGGAACGATCCTGTCCATTTCATCAAATTCCTGATTTGGAGTTTGAATAGGACTAGAGATCAACTTACTCTCGTTTATTCCCATATTAGCAAATAATAAGAATGTAATAATAAATGAATCAGCAATTAAGTACTTTATTGTTCAAGCAATAGCATCAACAATATTACTTTTCTCAATCTTGCTGATTCAGATAAAACAACCAACCAACTGAGAAAAAGAAATAATCCCATCAATAATAATCAGATCTAGATTATTATTGAAAATCGGAGCAGCACCATTCCATTTTTGATTCCCAGAAGTTATAGGAACATCAAGATGAATTAACTGCTTAATTTTAATAACCTGACAAAAAATTGCTCCAATAATAGTTCTATCATACTGTATTCAAATAAGAACATTTATCATAATAATCATCATTACAAGAATTATTATTGGAGCATTAGGAGGTTTAAATCAAACATCATTACGACAAATTTTAGCCTATTCATCAATTAGACACCTAGGTTGAATAATTAGATCAATTATTGTTAGAGAAAACGTGTGAGAAGTATATTTTATTATCTACTCAGTAATAAGAATGATCATAGTATTAATATTCAAAAGAACAAATTTATTCTTTTTAAACCAAATTTACTCAGAAAGAAATATAAAAACAGAAATCAAATTCATAATATTTCTATCACTTCTATCACTAGGTGGACTACCTCCATTCCTTGGATTTTTACCAAAATGAATAGTTATTCAACTACTAATTGAGAATAACTTAACAACCCTAATAACAATCATAGTAATTCTAACAACCATCACATTATATTACTACATACGAATTAGATTCTCAGCATTGATCCTTTCATATACAGAAAATTCTTGATCAATAGGAATTAAAACCAATAAATATAGATTCATCATACAACTAATAGTTACAGTATCAACACTAGGTCTAATTTGCTCATCAATTATGATTTCAGTATATTAAAGGCCTTAAGTTAAAATAAAACTAATAACCTTCAAAGTTATAATTAAAAGGCAGGCTTTTAGGCCTTAGTATTTAACTTACACCTTTAGAATTGCAGTCTAATATCATAATTTGAATATAAAGCCAACAATTCCTTAGTAAGAGAGATCACTCCCATGAATAGATTTACAGTCTATCACCTATTTTCTTCAGTCATCTTACCGCAAAAATGACTTTTTTCGACAAATCATAAGGATATTGGTACTTTATACTTTTTATTCGGGGCGTGATCTGGAATGGTAGGAACATCAATAAGAATAATTATTCGTGCAGAACTTGGTCAACCTGGATCACTAATCGGAGATGATCAAATCTATAATGTAATTATTACAGCACATGCATTTGTAATAATTTTCTTTATAGTTATACCAATTATAATTGGTGGATTTGGTAATTGACTAGTACCATTAATAATTGGAGCACCAGATATAGCATTCCCTCGAATAAATAATATAAGATTCTGACTATTACCACCATCACTAACCCTTTTACTTATATCCTCAATAGTTGATATAGGTGCAGGTACAGGTTGAACTGTATACCCACCACTAGCTGGTGCTATTGCCCATGGAGGAGCATCTGTAGATTTAGCCATCTTTTCACTTCATTTAGCTGGTGTTTCATCAATTCTAGGCGCAGTAAACTTTATTACAACAGCAATTAATATACGGTCAGAAAGAATAACATTAGATCAAACACCATTATTTGTATGATCAGTTGCTATTACAGCATTATTATTACTTCTATCATTACCGGTATTAGCTGGTGCTATTACTATATTATTAACAGATCGAAACTTAAATACATCATTTTTTGACCCTGCAGGAGGAGGAGACCCTATTCTATACCAACATCTATTTTGATTCTTTGGACACCCTGAAGTTTACATCCTAATCTTACCAGGATTTGGTATTATTTCTCACATTGTATGTCAAGAAAGAGGAAAAATTGAATCATTCGGAACACTAGGTATAATTTATGCAATACTTTCAATTGGATTAATAGGATTTATTGTATGAGCACATCATATATTCACAGTAGGTATGGATGTTGATACACGAGCATACTTCACATCAGCAACTATAATTATTGCCGTTCCAACAGGAATTAAGGTATTTAGATGATTAGCAACATTATATGGAACAAAATTCAAGTTCAATCCACCATTATTATGAGCACTAGGATTTATTTTCTTATTTACAATCGGAGGATTAACAGGATTAGTTTTAGCTAACTCATCCCTTGATATTGTATTACATGATACCTACTATGTAGTTGCACACTTCCACTATGTCTTATCAATAGGAGCAGTATTTGCAATCATAGGAGGTATTATTCAATGATATCCTCTGTTCACAGGATTAACAATAAATAATACCTGATTAAAAATTCAATTTACTATTATATTTATTGGAGTAAACCTAACCTTCTTCCCACAGCACTTTCTTGGATTAGCAGGTATACCACGACGATACTCAGATTACCCGGATGCATACACATCTTGAAATGTAATTTCTAGAATCGGATCAACAATTTCAATCGTTGGAATCCTTATATTTATTGTAATTATATGAGAAAGAATAATTACTAACCGAACAATCATTTTTAGAACAAATATAAGAAGATCAACAGAATGATTACAAAATAACCCTCCTGCAGAACACAGATATTCCGAATTACCATTAATCTCTAGATTCTAATATGGCAGACTAGTGCATTAGATTTAAGCTCTAAAAATAAAGGTTTGACCTTTTATTAGAATAAAATAATTATGGCAACATGATCAAATTTATCATTACAAGATGGAGCTTCACCATTAATGGAGCAATTATCATTCTTTCATGATCATACTATAGTAGTATTACTATTAATTACAGTAATTGTAGGATATTCACTCAGATATATACTAATAATTAATTATACTAATCGAAATATACTTCATGGGCACTTAATTGAAACAATTTGAACAGCTCTACCAGCTATTACATTAATTTTTATTGCATTACCATCATTACGACTATTATATCTATTAGACGATTCAGTAGATGCAATAATTACAATCAAAACAATTGGACGTCAATGATACTGAAGATATGAATATTCAGACTTCATTGACGTTGAATTTGATACATATATAACACCAGAAAGAGATTTAGAAAATGAAGGATTTCGTCTACTAGATGTAGACAACCGAACAATTTTACCCATAAACACCGAAGTTCGTGTACTCACTAGAGCATCTGATGTCCTTCACTCATGAGCAGTACCAGCATTAGGAATTAAAATTGACGCAACACCTGGACGACTTAACCAAGGAACATTCACAATAAACCGACCTGGATTATTCTTCGGTCAATGTTCAGAAATCTGTGGAGCAAACCATAGATTTATACCAATTGTAATTGAAAGAACTTCAGTAAACATATTTATTAAATGATTATCTAAGATAATATAAGGAGTTAGTTAAAATATAACATTAGAATGTCAATCTAAAATAACTAATTTATAGTACACCTTGAAAACATCAGATGACTGAAAGTAAGTAATGGTCTCTTAAACCAAAATATAGCAAATTAACGCTTGCTTCTGATGAGGATAAAATTATTTATCTTAATTCCACAAATATCACCTCTAATATGATTTTCACTATTCATTATTTTCTCAATTACACTAATTATATTCAATCAAATAAACTTCTTCTCTTACAAACCCAATAAAATTAAAAGAATTAAAAAAGGAATAATTAAAAGAAAGAACTTAAATTGAAAATGATAACAAATTTATTTTCAACATTTGATCCATCAACTAATATCTTCAATCTATCATTAAACTGAACTAGAACATTATTAGGAATAATATTAATTCCATCATTATTTTGATTAACACCATCCCGAATCAATATTGTATGAAATAAAATAAACCTAACATTACATAATGAATTTAAAACTTTATTAGGACCAAAATCATTTAACGGAACAACATTTATTTTTATTTCAATTTTTATCATAATAATATTTAATAATTTTATAGGACTATTCCCTTATATTTTTACAAGAACTAGACATATAGCACTAACATTTGCAATTGCCCTCCCTATATGATTAAGATTTATATTATTTGGATGAATTAACCATACTAATCACATATTTGCTCACCTTGTACCTCAAGGTACTCCTCCTGCATTAATATCATTTATAGTATTAATTGAAACTATTAGAAATATTATCCGACCCGGAACTTTAGCAGTTCGATTAGCAGCAAATATAATTGCAGGACACTTATTATTAACACTATTAGGGAATACAGGACCATCAATAGCAATAAACCTAATCTCAATACTAATTATTGGACAAATATTACTATTAATTTTAGAATCAGCAGTAGCTATAATTCAAGCATATGTATTTTCAATTCTAAGAACATTATATTCTAGAGAAGTATATTAAATCTAAACTTATGTTAACAACACACTCAAATCACCCCTTTCACCTAGTTGATTACAGACCTTGACCATTAACAGGAGCAATCGGAGCAATAGTTATAGTATCAGGATTAGCTAAATGATTCCATTTATTCAATATAAATTTATTCTTAATTGGAATAAGAATCACACTATTAACAATAATTCAATGATGACGAGATGTAATCCGAGAAGGAACTTATCAAGGACTACACACAAGATTTGTTTCAATTGGACTACGATGGGGAATAATTCTATTTATTGCATCAGAAGTTTTATTCTTTATATCATTTTTCTGAGCATTCTTTAGAAGAAGACTAGCACCAACAATTGAACTAGGAATACTATGACCACCTATAGGAATTCAACCATTTAACCCCATACAAATTCCATTATTAAATACAGCAATCCTTTTAGCATCAGGAGTAACAGTAACATGAGCACATCATAGATTAATAGAATCTAATCATACACAAACAATACAAGGATTATTCTTTACAGTATTACTAGGTATATACTTTACTTTACTTCAAGCATACGAGTACTGAGAAGCACCTTTTACCATTGCTGATGCAGTATACGGATCAACATTTTTTGTTGCAACAGGATTCCATGGACTTCATGTAATTATTGGAACAATTTTCCTAACAACATGCTTAATACGACACTTATTAAATCAATTCTCACCAAATCACCATTTTGGATTTGAAGCAGCAGCATGATATTGACATTTTGTAGATGTAGTATGATTATTTTTATATATTTCAATCTACTGATGAGGTAGATAAAATTTTTCTAGTATAAATAGTACATTTGACTTCCAATCAAATAGATTGATTAAAATCAAGAAAAATAATTTTAATTTTAACATTAAGAATTTTAATTAGTTTTATCATCCCAATAATCGTAATATTAATTGCAACAACTCTATCAAAAAAATTAATTAATGATCGTGAAAAAAGATCACCATTTGAATGCGGATTTGACCCAAAAAGCTCTGCACGAATACCATTCTCATTACGATTTTTCCTAATTGCAGTAATCTTCTTAATTTTCGACGTAGAAATTGCATTAATTTTACCTATCGTAATTATCATAAAAACATCTAACATTATAATATGAACATCAGCAACTATATTTTTCATCCTAGTATTACTAGGAGGACTTTATCATGAATGAAACCAAGGAGCATTACAATGAGCAGAATAGGGTTATAGTTAAATATAACATTTGGGTTGCATTCAAAAAGTATTGATATTAATCAATTAACCTTAACTGGATAAGAAGCGAATCTTGCATTCAGTTTCGACCTGAAAAACTTGGTAAATATTACCCTTATCCTTATTAATTGAAGCCAAAATAGAGGCATATTACTGTTAATAATATAATTGAACTTTTTAGTTCCAATTAAAGAAATGTAAAGCCAATATGAAAGCTGCTAACTTTTTATATTAGCGGTTAAATTCCGTTAACATTTCTTTAATTTATATAGTTTAAATAAAACATTACATTTTCACTGTAAAAATAATATATTTTATATTTATAAATATACCTAAAAATAAAACATTTCCTTAACATCTTCAGTGTCACACTCTAATTATAAGCTATTTAGGTTAAATAAAAAATAATAAAATCAAAACAAACATTCAAAAAATAAATGTTAATAAATAAATCTTAAAATTAGAATCATATCAACACTGAATAAAACCAATAATATAAATAAATAATCTATATAAACCCTGACCACCAAACAATTCACCTCAACCATAATCAAAAGATTTTGATGAATAATAACCAATTTTTAAAGGTAAATATCTAATAAAGTTTGTAGATAAATAAGGCATAAATCATATAGAACCAGCAAATCTAACAAAAGACAATATATTTAAAGAAAATAAGTTATAAGAAAACTTAAAATCAGAAATAAAATAACCCATATAAGAGCCTAAAATAACAACAATAATAGTTAAAAACTTCAAATAATAAGGTAAAACAATTATTTGAGGAATGGGAAAAATTAATCAAGATAAAAATCTACCACCAAAAACAGCAACAAATAATAAAGCAATTATACCAAAAGAAATATAATAACTACTATCATCAAAAGAAGAACTAGAATAAAAATTATTATCACCAGACATTGAATAATAAAATAAACGAAAAGAATAAGAAGCAGTTAAACCAGTAGAAAAAAAAAATAAGAAAAAAATTAAACAATTAATTCATCTTAAACACACTATTTCAAGAATTAAATCCTTTGAATAAAATCCAGCTAAAAAAGGTATCCCACATAAAGACAATCTAGAAACATTAAAACAAACAGAAGTTAAAGGCATAAAATTAACAATTGAACCTATAAAACGAATATCTTGAGAATCCTTCAAATTATGAATTATTGAACCTGCACATATAAATAATAATGCCTTAAATAAAGCATGAGCTAAAAGATGAAAAAAAGCAAGTTTTGGATAACCTATAGCCAAAATTCTTATTATTAAACCAAGTTGACTTAAAGTAGAAAGAGCAATAATCTTCTTTAAGTCAAACTCAAAATTTGCTCCAAAACCAGCCATAAATATAGTTAAACATCCAATTAATAATAAAAACCAACCACAATTATAAACCTCCAATATTGGTCTAAAACGAATTAATAAATAAACACCAGCAGTAACAAGAGTAGAAGAATGAACCAAAGCAGAAACAGGAGTAGGAGCTGCTATAGCAGCAGGAAGTCAAGAAGAAAAAGGAATTTGAGCACTCTTAGTTATAGCAGCAAGAACAATTAATATAGTAATAAATTTTATCTCAAGAGAATCTGAGATAAAACTATAATAATAAATATAATTTCAACCACCAAAATTTAACATTCAAGCAATAGAAATCAAAATAGCAACATCACCAATACGATTTGATAAAGCAGTTAATATACCAGCACCATAAGATTTAACATTTTGATAATAAATAACTAAACAATAAGAAACAAGACCTAATCCATCTCAACCTAACAAAATACTAATTAAATTTGGACTAATAATTAAAAAACCTATTGACAGAATAAACATAAGAACAATAATAATAAAACGATTTATATTCTTCTCACCAGACATATAATCTTCTCTATAATAAATAACTAATGAAGAGATATATATTACAAAAGACATAAAAATAAGAGATATTCAATCAAAAATAAAAGTTATAACAACCATTGATCTATTTAAACTGAAAAGTTCCCATTCAACAAAAACACTATAATCAATAATTAAATAATAAATACCTAAAATAAATATAAAAGTTCTAGATAAAAATAAAGAAAAGAAACTCAAAGAACAAATAGAAAATATATACACGGCCTAAGATGAAAAATTCATATCTCTGATTCCACAAAACAATATTTTAAATTAAAATACCTAAGCCTAATTATATAAAAAAATACTCACCCTTTAAACATAAAATATTAAGTGGAAACCAATGTAAAAATAAAAGATGATATTCACGTAAATAACCAAGAGAACATGTATAAACACCAGAATAATAAGAACCATGCTGAGAATAAGAATATATATATAAAGTATAAACAGCTCTAAAGAAAGATAAAAAAATTAATGTCAAAAATCTTAGAGAACATCACGACATAATTCTATTTAATAAACCTAATTCACCCAATAAATTTAAGGAAGGAGGAGCAGCTATATTTGATGATCTTAACAAAAATCATCATAACGCCATTCTAGGTATAAGATTAATTATACCTTTATTAATTAATAATCTTCGTCTACCTAAACGCTCATAAATAATATTTGATAAACAAAATAAACCAGATGAACATAAACCATGACCAATTATTAAAGAAAGAGAACCTATACAACCCCATCAATTCATAGTCATTAAACCACCAATAACCATTCTTATATGAGCAACAGAAGAATAAGCAATCAAAGACTTTAAATCAACCTGACGAAAACAAATAAATCTAACAATAACACCACCAGATAAACCTAAAGACAATCAAAAATAATTAAACCTTAAACCCAAATAAGAAACAACCTTCATAACACGAAAAATACCATAGCCCCCTAATTTTAATAAAACTCCAGCAAGAATTATTCTACCAGAAATAGGAGCCTCAACATGAGCCTTTGGAAGTCAAAGATGAAATAAAAATATTGGCATCTTCACTAAAAAAGCAAAAATAATAAAAACATAAAACATAAAATAATAAGAACCGAAATCTAACAATAAAGGAAAATATAAAGTATTTGAAACACTATAAATTTTAAATAAAACCAACAATAAAGGTAATCTGGCAACTAAAGTATAAAAAATTAAATAAACACCAGCCTGCAAACGTTCAGGTTGATAACCTCAACCTAAAATCAAAAGTAAAGTAGGAACCAATCTAGCCTCAAAAAAAATATAAAAAGACAATAAATTCAATCTAGAAAAAGAACAATAAAGCATAATTAATAAAAACAAAATAATAAAAACAAAAAAATTAGAGTGATAAGAAGATAAATAAATTGAACCTCTAGCAGTAATCATTAAAGAACAAATCCAAAAACTCAATAAAATCAAACCAAAAGAAAAATAATCAACACCAAAAAAATATCTAATCATATTTAAATCAGCATAAGAATAAATTAGAAATATAAAAATAAATCTAGACAAAAATATTAAAGAATGAACCAACCATCAACAATTTTCTAATAAACAAAGAGGGGTCAAAAAAATAATTATAAACAAATACTTTAACATAAAGATAAACCAAAAGAATTAAAAAAATCATTACCATGAGAACGAATTATCGAAACTAAAATAGAAAGACCTAAAGCACCCTCACAAACAGAAAAAACCAAAAAAATAACAGGAAAAAAATAATCAAAATCAAAACCAACAAGGAAAATAATAATTAACATAAATAAAGAAAGAACAATATATTCCAATCTTAATAAAACTATCAACAAATGTTTACGCTTAGAAGAAAATACATAAACACCAGAAAAATAAATTAATAAAGAAGTTAAAATAGAAAATATAAACATTAGTTTTAATAGTTTAAAAAAAACGCCGGTCTTGTAAACCGGAAATAAGACAAGCCCCCACTTTTAAAACTTCAGGAGTAGAAAATCTTCTATCACCGGTCCCCAAAACCGATATTTTAAATAAACTAACCCCTGAAATGATTAAAATAATAATTATAGCATTATCAAACATGATAAATATTAATTTTATTAAATTAAACCACCCAATATCAATAATAATATTTATTATTTTACAAACATTCCTTATTGGACTATTAACAGGGATAATAATAGAAACATTTTGACTATCATATATTTTATTTTTAACATTTTTAGGTGGTATAATAGTTTTATTTATTTATATTACTAGAATTGCATCAAATGAAATATTTAAACCAAAATCAATCACTATAATTATTTCATTCATTTTATTTATAATTATAATAATTATCTCCGTAATTACAGATAAAACAATATTTACAGATATTATTAAAAATACAGAAACCATAAATATCAATAATTATATTAATTTTCAAGAAATAACTTCATCATTAGAAAAATTATATAATATACCTACATCTATTGTCACAATAATAATAATGATTTATCTATTTCTTGCATTAGTAGCAGTAGTAAAAATTACTAATATTAATCAAGGTCCTATTCGTAAAATAAGATAATTTACTAATGAATAAACCCTTACGATTAAGACATCCTTTAATTAAAATTATTAATAATTCATTGATTGATTTACCAGCACCAACAAATATCTCCTTCTGATGAAATTTTGGATCATTATTAGGATTATGTTTAATTATCCAAATTGTAACTGGATTATTTTTAGCTATACATTATACACCAAATATTGAAATAGCTTTTAGAAGAGTTGTTCATATTTGTCGAGATGTTAATAATGGATGAATCATCCGAACATTACATGCAAATGGAGCTTCTATATTTTTTATCTGTATTTATTTACATGTAGGACGAGGAATTTATTATGGATCATATATATATATACATACATGAATAATTGGAACAGTAATCTTGTTTTTAGTTATAGCAACTGCATTTATAGGATATGTATTACCATGAGGACAAATATCATTTTGAGGAGCAACAGTAATTACAAATTTATTATCAGCAATCCCATATTTAGGAACAGATTTAGTTCAATGAGTATGAGGAGGATTTGCAGTTGATAACGCAACATTAAACCGTTTCTTCACCTTCCATTTTGTTTTACCATTTATAATTGCAGCCATGGCTGCAATTCATTTATTCTTTTTACACCAAACAGGATCAAATAACCCAATTGGTGTAAATAGAAATATTGAAAAAATTCCTTTTCACCCCTATTTTACATTTAAGGACTCAATTACATTTGTCTTAATAACATCAATATTAATTTTACTATGTTTAATTAACCCTTATATATTAGGTGATCCAGATAATTTTGTTCCAGCAAACCCTCTTGTTACACCAATCCACATTCAACCAGAATGATACTTTCTATTTGCTTATGCAATTTTACGATCAATCCCAAATAAATTAGGTGGAGTTATTGCACTATTCCTATCAATTAGAATCTTAATAATCTTACCATTTTATAATAAAACACCATTTCGAGGAATCCAATTCTACCCAATCAATCAAATTCTATTTTGAATTATAGTAATCGTAGTGTGCCTACTAACATGAATTGGAAAACGACCAGTTGAAGAACCTTATATTATAACTGGTCAAATCTTAACAATTATTTACTTTACATATTTCATTATTAATGTCCACGTAGCTAATGCATGAGATAAATTAATTAAAGAATAATATTAAATAGTTAATTAGCTTAAGTAAAGCATATGTTTTGAAAACATAAAATTAGAAGTTTAATTCTTCTATTAACTTTATTCTTAAAAAAATTAACTAATTAATAGATATTAATAAAATTTTCAAGCCAATAAAAAAAAATAAGAAGTTTAAAGACAAAGGTAAAAAACTTTTTCAAGCTAAATATATCAATTTATCATAACGAAAACGAGGTAAAGTCCCACGAACCCAAATAAAAATAAACGACATAAAAGCAAGCTTAATAAAAAATATCAAAGAATAAAAATCACCACCCAAAAAAATTAATGTCAATAATATTCTCATAAAAACAATTCTAGTATATTCAGCTAAAAAAATTAAAGTAAAACCACCAGCACCATATTCAATATTAAATCCAGAAACTAATTCTGATTCACCTTCAGCAAAATCAAAAGGGGTTCGATTAGTTTCTGCCAAACATGAAGCAAAACAAGATAAAAATAAAGGAAAAGAAAGAACAATAAATCAACAATAAAGCTGATAATTTATAAAATCAAAAATATTAAATCTCCCAATTAAAATAATTAAAGATAATAAAATTAAAGCCAATCTTACTTCATAAGAAATAGTTTGAGCAACTGAACGTAATGAACCTAATAAAGAATAATTTGAATTAGATGATCAACCAGCAATTATTACAGTATAAACACCCAATCTAGTACAACATAAAAAAAATAAAAAACCATAAGAAAAAGAACATATATAAGTCAGATAAGGAAAAATAACTCAAATAATTAAAGAAATTATTAAATTAAAAACAGGAGAAAAATAATAAAGTAAATAATTTGATATAATAGGAATTGGTTGCTCCTTACAAATTAATTTAATAGCATCACTAAAAGGCTGAGGAATACCAACAAAACCAACCTTATTTGGACCTTTACGAATCTGAATATAACCTAACACTTTACGCTCTAATAAGGTTAAAAAAGCCACACTAATTAAAACACAAATAATTAATAACAAAAAATTCAAAACAAATATAAATAAATCATAAAATATCAATACTATTTGTGAAAATAATTCACATAAATGAATTCTAAATTCAACACATTTATCTGTCAAAATAGTAATAATTAATTTTATTCAAATTAATAAAAAATATTTCACCCATATGGTCCTTTCGTACTAATATGAATTTATTAATCTTAGGATAGAAACCGACCTGGCTCACGCCGGTCTGAACTCAGATCACGTAAGAATTTAAAGGTCGAACAGACCTAATCACCAGGTTACTGCACCTGGAATTTTTCTTAATCCAACATCGAGGTCGCAATCTGCTTTGTCGATATGAGCTCTCGAAAACAATTACGCTGTTATCCCTAAGGTAACTTAATCTTATGATCATAAATTATGGATCAAAATATACATAAATCAATGATTTTATAATAAAGAGTTTATTAATTCTTTATGTCACCCCAACAAAACATTATGACCATAAATATAGAAAGATCATCTAAAAACTATATATAAATATAATGTCAAGCTCTATAGGGTCTTCTCGTCCTAAAGAAAAATTTAAGCCTTTTAACTTAAAGGTTAAATTCAAAAGCTTATTAAGAGACAGTTAATTTCTCGTCAAACCATTCATTCCAGCCTCTAATTAGGAGACTAATGATTATGCTACCTTTGCACGGTCAAAAATACCGCGGCTATTTAAAATTATCAGTGAGCAGGTTAGACCTCAAAATATAAATCAAGAGGACATGTTTTTGATAAACAGGCGGAAATTCACTTTGCCTAATTCCTTATAATAAATTAAAAAATAAAATATTATAAACAAATAATTATACTAATTCCATCATTATTACAAAAATTATTAAATTAAATTAAATATCTTAATAAAAAACCTAAAATCATTATAAAATCAAAATAAAAAATAATGAACTAAAACGTAATCTTAAAATAGCTGGTTTAAAGCTTATTATTATATTAAGAATAAATAAATTATAGGATTTATAACTTTAGAGCTTATCCCCTAAAGAATAAACAAGTTAATATTAAAAATTAAAAAATAAAAATAAACAAAAACTTTAAAAAATTGAATTTTTTCTTAAGAAACTAAATATCTTAGGAAACGACTAACATCTCATTTCTATAAACAAATTAATAATAATTATGACACATTAACTATAATTTGTTTATAAATCAACCTAATTCGAGAAAGGTAAATAAAAACCAAAATTTTGATAAACCCTGATACAAAAGGTACAAAAAATAAAATCTACTTTCAAATATTTAAATAAATATTTCACAAAACATTTACATTACAAATAAACTATAATAAAAAGAATCAATTCTATAAAATATACTAAGACACATGGCCCAACAAAATTATTTTTATTAATAACAAAAATAAACACAAATAAACCAAATAATAAAATAAATAATCAAGACATCCTGAATTGCACAGAACTAAATCCAGTGTAAATGAATCACTTCACTATTAAGTTCTGTCTTGATCTCTTACTAGATACACTTTCCAGTACATCTACTATGTTACGACTTATCTCACCTAAATTGAAAATATATCTAATAAAACATAACAATCAATAGTGAGAGTGACGGGCGATGTGTACACACCTCAGAGCCAATATCAATTAAATTAAATAAATCAAATTACTATCAAATCCACCTTCATTAATAGAAATTCACCATTAAATCCATAATAAACAAAAATTTATTGTAACCCATCTCCACTTAATTATAAGCTGCACCTTGACCTGAAATACTTTACAATTATAAATTACGAAAATTATAACTCCAAAAAGATTTTCTGATAACGGAGATATACAAACAAATAAATTAAGTAAAGTTAATCGTGTATTATCAATTACGGGATAGGTTCCTCTGAATGGAATAAGATACCGCCAAATTCTTTGGGTTTAAAGATCTTAACTATTAGTACCCAGGTAAGAAAATTAACACTTAAAATAATAGGGTATCTAATCCTAGTTTATTTATCAAGTTTCACAGAATCATAAAAAGGATTATATTTAAAAATCAAATTTCACCCTATATGATTATAATTAAATCCTAAATTATAAATAACTGTTTTAACCAAAAATATTCACTTGTATTAATCGTATAACCGCGGCTGCTGGCACGAAATATGCCAATACTAAATCAATTGCTAATTCCAAGAAAACTTGATAATTAAATTAAATCACTGCAATAAGAACATTTAGTTTAACAAAACTTGCATATAATACAAAGAAAAAGCGAATAAATAAGCAAGAATAAAACTTTAAAGAAATAAATGAAACATAACTAGTAAAAATAAATATGCATAAATGAATAATGATAAAAATATTAAGAAAATAAAAAGAAAACCATCAACATAAAGTTAAAAAAAATAAGAATACATCTCCCTTCCAAGGACAACAACTACTTCTCTATTATATATAAATAAAGATAGATATGGAACTTGTATCCTGGTAAATGTTTTATCTTCTTTCTTTTCTTTATTTAATCTTTCTTTCTACTACTTAAATAAAGAAAGATTAAATAATATAAATAATTTAACCTAATACAATATGTAATTTAATATAATACGTAATAATATACAATTAAATCCATCATATTAATCTATGTGTAATTATATATAATAATATAAGTTATTTTACTGTATATGATTATAATATATATTATAATAAATGATTATATTAATATACTGTTAATATTAATTAAATAAAGTGTATTAGTTATATCATATATAAATAATGTAAAATATTTATTCTATATTACTATAAATATTTTAAAATATAATATTTTCTTTTGCCTAAAAACATAGGTAGCTACAACTTTTGAGAAATATATAAATTAAAATAATCGCTTAATGATATATAAATAAACCTATAATGATGTATGGAATTAAATGTAATATATATATATTAAATTATTTATATTAAATACGGAGAAGCTCAATGGCTAAAATCAATTTAAATTCTATTTTTAATTGTCCTAATTAAATCCCACAGAAAAATTCTAGAAAGAGTGACTTTCATTTTATGGATAAAATAAATA